ACGCGCTTTCTTTGTTGAAGTAAGTACAAAGGGTTTGATTCGAGATTTCATAAGAATTGGCTTAGTGAAATCCCATATTTCGTATATAAGAAAAAGGAATAATCCGCTGGATTCGGGATTGATCTCTGCAGATTACATTAATCCGTTTTATTCTATTTCTCCCAAGGCTGGCATTCTTCAACAATCGCTTAGACAAAATCACGGAACTATTCGTATGTTCTTAAATAGAAATAAGGAATCCCAATCTTTGTTAATTTTATCATCCTCTAATTGTTTTAGAATGGGTCCATTTAATCATGTAAAATATCACAATGTGATAAACCAATCAATAAAAAAAAACCCTCTAATTACAATTAAAAATTCGTCGGGCCCCTTAGGAACAGCCATTCAAATTTCGAATTTTTATTCGTTTTTGCCTTTACTAACTTATAATCAGATCTCTGTAATTAAATATTTGCAACTTGAGAACTTCAAATATATTTTTCAAGTAATTCACTCTTATTTAATCGATGAAAACGCAAGAATTTTTAATCTAGATCCATACAGTAACGTTGTTTTGAATCCATTCAAATTGAATTGGTATTTTCTTCATCAAAATTATAATAATAATTATTGTGAGGAAACGTCCACAATAATTAGTCCTGGACAATTTTTTTGTGAAAATGTATGTATAGCCAAAAAAGAACCACACCTAAAATCGGGTCAAGTTTTAATTGTTCAAAGGGATTCTGTAGTAATAAGATCCGCTAAGCCCTATTTGGCTACTCCGGGAGCAAAAGTTCATGGGCATTACAGAGAAATTCTTTACGAAGGGGATACATTAGTTACATTTATATATGAAAAATCGAGATCCGGCGATATAACACAAGGTCTTCCAAAAGTAGAACAGGTGTTAGAAGTCCGCTCGATTGATTCAATATCGTTGAACTTAGAAAAGCGGATTAAGGGTTGGAACAGGTGTATAACAAGAATTCTTGGAATTCCTTGGGGATTCTTGATTGGTGCTGAGCTAACTATAGTGCAAAGTCGTATTTCTTTGGTTAATAAGATTCAAAAGGTTTATCGATCCCAGGGGGTGCAGATTCATAATAGGCATATCGAAATTATTGTACGTCAAATAACATCAAAAGTTTTAGTTTCAGAAGAGGGAATGTCTAATGTTTTTTTACCTGGAGAATTGATTGGATTGTTACAAGCAGAACGAACGGGGCGCGCTTTAGAAGAAGCAATCTGTTATCGACCCGTTTTATTAGGAATAACTCGAGCATCTTTGAATACTCAAAGTTTTATCTCGGAAGCAAGTTTTCAAGAAACTGCTCGAGTTTTAGCAAAAGCTGCTCTTCGGGGTCGTATCGATTGGTTGAAAGGCCTGAAAGAAAATGTTGTTCTAGGGGGGGTGATCCCCGCCGGGACCGGGTTCAACAAAGGATTGGTGCATTGTTCACGGCAACATATCAACATTCTTTTGGAAAAAAAAACAAAAAATTTATCTTTATTCGAGGGAGATATGAGAGATATTTTATTCTACCACAGGGAATTTTGTGACTCTTCTATTTAAAAATCTGCCTTTTATAAAATTGAATAATTCCGAATAGCAGATTCCTGTTTTGAATTTCATTTTTTGTGGTTTGCTGTAGTCATTTGCTTTGGTAATTTGTTAACACCAATAAAGATAATAATGAATACAAAATAATGGCTCGGCTTGTGCATAAATGGCCATCCCCGGTACAAGAGAAGGTTCCATCGGAACAAATTTTTATTTTAGTTTGGGGTACCCCCTTTTTAAGTGTGAAAAGAAATGACAAAAAGATATTGGAACATCGATTTGGAAGAGATGATGACAGCAGGAGTTCATTTTGGACATGGTACTAGGAAATGGAATCCTAGAATGGCACCTTATATTTCTGCAAAGCGTAAAGGTATTCATATTATAAATCTGACTAGAACTGCTCGTTTTTTATCAGAAGCTTGTGATTTAGTTTTTGATGCAGCAAGTAGGGGAAAACAATTCTTAATTGTTGGGACAAAAAATAAAGCAGCTGATTTAGTGTCGCGGGCTGCAATAAGGGCTCGGTGTCATTATGTTAATAAAAAATGGCTCGGCGGCATGTTAACAAATTGGTCCACTACAGAAAAAAGACTTCATAAGTTTAGGGACTTGAGAACTGAACAAAAGACAGAGGGATTCAACCGTCTTCCGAAAAGGGATGCAGCTGTGTTGAAGAGACAATTATCTCGCTTGGAAACATATCTAGGCGGGATTAAATATATGACGGGATTACCTGATATTGTAATCATCATCGATCAGCAAGAAGAATATACGGCTCTTCGAGAATGTATAACTTTGGGAATTCCAACCATTTCTTTAATCGATACAAATTGTAATCCCGATCTCGCAGATATTTCTATTCCAGCAAATGATGACGCTATAGCTTCAATTCGATTCATTCTTAACAAATTAGTATTCGCAATTTGTGAGGGGCGTTCTAGCTATATACAA